GCAAAATAAAGATTTGTTATAACCTTAAAAAATAAAAAAAAAACGACATTATATTATCTATAACATTTTTTAGAAAACTATAATAAAAAAAATTATTATAGAATCTATAAATACATATTTAGTTTAGTTTTCTATCAAAAGAAGATATACAAATTTATAAAATTTCTAATAGATTAAATGAAATCTCAAAGAATCCCATGATTCAGTCTATTATTCAGTAAATACATGTATATTTTTTTTGAATCGTTTCATTCGTGAGGAGCTGGATGAGAAGAAACTCTCATGTCCAGTTCTGTAGTAGAGATGGAATTGAGAAACAACCATCAACTATAACCCCAAAAGAACCAGATTTCGTAAACACCATAGAGGAAGAATGAAAGGAATATCTTATCGAGGCAATCGTATTTGCTTCGGTAGATACGCTATTCAGGCACTTGAACCCGCTTGGATCACATCTAGACAAATAGAAGCGGGACGAAGAGCAATGACACGAAATGCACGACGCGGCGGAAAAATATGGGTACGTATATTTCCAGACAAACCTGTTACAGTAAGACCCACAGAAACACGTATGGGTTCAGGGAAAGGATCCCCGGAATATTGGGTAGCTGTTGTTAAACCCGGTAGAATACTTTATGAAATGGGTGGAGTAACAGAAAATATAGCGAGAAAAGCTATTTCAATAGCGGCGTCCAAAATGCCTATACGAACCCAATTCATTATTTCGGGATAGAAACGTAGAATCAAAGGAAAGCGGTCTTTGTTTGAGATGAAAAAAAACAAATGCAATTGCAAATTTATTTTTTTTTTTTTTTGACAAACAATATTTCTTTTTTTTTTACTTCGCCCTTTGCATTGAAAGAAGAGATTCAAAAATAATATGATTCAACCTCAAACCCTTTTGAATGTAGCAGATAATAGCGGAGCCCGAGAATTGATGTGTATTCGAATCATAGGGGCTAGTAATCGACGATATGCTCATATTGGTGACGTTATTGTTGCTGTAATCAAGAAAGCCGTCCCAAATACACCTCTAGAAAGATCAGAAGTGATCAGAGCTGTAATTGTACGTACTTGTAAAGAACTCAAACGAGAAAACGGTATGATAATACGATATGATGACAATGCAGCGGTTGTTATTGATCAAGAAGGAAATCCAAAAGGAACTCGAATTTTTGGTGCGATTGCCCGAGAATTGAGACAGTTAAATTTCACTAAAATAATTTCATTAGCACCTGAGGTATTATAAGATGAGACCGTGAGATAGTTATAGTATTTGAATGAAATTAATTAGTAGATTGTGTATCACGCATATACCTTTTAAAATTCATAACTATTTAATAAAATAATAAAAAAAGCATGTTGATTAGATCAAAATTCAAAGTAAACAAAAATTTTCGTTTATCATGGGTAAGGACACTATTGCTAACATAATAACCTCTATTCGCAATGCTGACATGAATAGAAAAGGAATGGTTCGAATACCATCTACTAACATCACCGAAAACATTGTTAAAATACTTTTACGAGAAGGTTTTATTGAAAACGTAAGGAAACATCGGGAAAGCAACAAGGATTTTTGGGTTTTAACCCTACGACATAGGAGGAATAGGAAAGGACCATATAAAACTATTTTAAATTTAAAACGGATCAGTCGACCTGGCCTACGAATCTATTCTAACTATCAACGAATTCCTAGAATTTTAGGCGGGATGGGGATTGTAATTCTTTCTACTTCTCGAGGTATAATGACAGACCGAGAAGCTCGACTACAGGGAATCGGCGGAGAAATTTTGTGTTATATATGGTAATCTTTATGATATTCGAATTATACACGCACGGAACTTCCCTTTTTGTAAAAAAAAGAGAGAAGTGGTGGGTTTCTAATATCACTCCTCCTTCATTAGTTGATACTTTGCAAGGGGTTTCACCTGGAATGAAAGCACAAAAAGGGATTTATGAAGATTTAATTATTAAATAACTTCCCCATAGTATGTTTTGCATTTGTTTAGATAACCTAGATCCAATTCTAGATTGTGTTTCAGAAAGGATTCGACATAGTTTTATACATATACTAGGTCATATAGAGGCAAAATTTCAGTAAGTTTTACGATTCAACCAGAACCAGAAGGCGTATAATTTAGAGACTACAAAACAAAGATTCGAATGATTGGGTAAAGTAGTCTTTTCAATTGCAATATTCCTTTTTTGTAGGGATACAATTCGAAATAGAAAATTTCTAGAAACTTATTTTCTTCCAATAAGTAGATTCAAAATTAAGGTAAGGAATGACCAATATGAAAATAAGGGCCTCCATTCGGAAAATTTGTGAAAAATGTCGACTGATCCGTAGGCGGAGACGAATTATAGTAATTTGTTCCAATCCGAGACATAAACAAAGACAAGGATAATCTTTATAAAAAAAGGACCCCTAAAGGCCACCACGATATAGACAAATATCGGATCCGTTTTGACATGAAATGGATATATCCATATATCT